CCATTTTTTTTTTTATTTTTTATAAATTAAAATTATTATGGACTTTATTTTGAAAATAGTAAAATTACTATGTTTAAAAAAAACTTCTCAAAATTATTAAAAGGTGAAAATAAATTTACTGCTAAAAATTTAACTAGTTTTTTTTTGTTTTTTTTATAGTAGAAAAATTAATAGGATTTTTTTTGGTTGGTTGGTTTTTTTTGAATTTTATATAAATGTTTACATTATTAATAACAATATTAGTATATATTATATATAATACAATAACCGTTCAATATAAAATATAGATTATATATTAGTATGTAATTAGGATTTATTTGTTAATCCGTCCTAATAATATATAATTATCTTATATGGTGTATAAGAATTAAATTGAAGAAATTTTTTCCTATTATATAAATCTATTTATATATTATATATTTAATTATATATATTATATATGAATATAACGTTGTATATTTATTAGTATACTGTTAAATTTATTGTTCTAATCAGTATAATAATAAGTATAGAAAATTAAACTAATTATATTATAAAATTAAATTTTTATTAAAAAAAAAAAAAAAAAAAAAAATAGTATAGTACTAAATAAATTTATTTCAGAATAATTTTATAATAACAACTAAACTTGTTGTTAAAGGTATTTCACTATTTTGTGTCATTGCTAAAGAAAATTATATTGATGGAAGTTTAGTATTTGATTTGTAATCACCTTGATTTTTTGGTTTTTAATAAAATTATAAATAAATAACGTTATTTTCATCATAATAAAGTTAATTTTTCAAAAAATTTGATTTTTTCGATTTTTGGGGGGTCGGGCGATTTTTTGGATTCAAGTTTGATCAAAAAAAAATTTTTTTTTTTAATTATTTTTTTTTTATTTATTAGGTTTAATTGGAGTTATAATTTGACGTAAAATAGGGTGGGTCAATTTTTGGGGGGGTTGTCATTCTCGTGGTTTAAGTTAGGGTTAAACTTGGAGGTAGGCAGAGCAGAGAAGCTTTTACCGGCTGTCATTCTCGTGGTTTAAGTTAGGGTTAAACTTGGAGGTAGGCAGAGCAGAGAAGCTCTTACCGGGCTGCCATTCTCGTGGTTTAAGTTAGGGTTAAACTTGGAGGTAGGCAGAGCAGAGAAGCTTTACCGGCTGTCATTCTCGTGGTTTAAGTTAGGGTTAAACTTGGAGGTAGGCAGAGCAGAGAAGCTTACCGGCTGTCATTCTCGTGGTTTAAGTTAGGGTTAAACTTGGAGGTAGGCAGAGCAGAGAAGCTCTTACCGGGCTGCCATTCTCGTGGTTTAAGTTAGGGTTAAACTTGGAGGTAGGCAGAGCGGTATAGTAAATTTTTATTGTTTATAAAATTTAAATATTAGATTAAATTTTTTGATAATAAGTAATTTAGATATTTATATAGTAAAGTTCGTTATACTTAGGTTGTTTATTATTAATTTTATTAAATAAATAGTTATTTAATAAGAGATTATAATTACTTTCTGAGTACGAATTTTCGTTCGGGTAGTATCAACATAATAAATTTTTAATAATGTTTTTATTAAGTCTAATATTTTTAAACCTTGTTAAATTAAAAAATACTCAAAGTTTTATTTTGGCTTAAAATTTTTACTATATCTTTTATTTTTATGTAAGGTTTTGATGATTAATTTAAATAAACTTCGTTTTGCAGTAATTAATTTTAAATATTTAGGTAACTAAGATTTAGGAATTGGTTATTATTTTAACATAATTTGTGCCAGCAGTTGCGGTTATACAAATAAAGTTAGTAAAAGTTTTTGGTTTACAGTTAATTTATATTTAGAAAATAATTTTAAATTTTTAGGTGAAATTTTAATTTAAATTTATTTCTTTCTTATGAGGCTGTTAAATTTATTTTTAAACTAGGATTAGATACCCTATTATTTTAAATGTAAATTTTTAACCAGGTTAGTATTAGTTATATTCTTTAAATCAAAAAAATTTGGCGGTATTTTAGTCTTTTCAGAGGAACCTGTCCTGTAATTGATAGTCCACGATTATATAAACTTATTTTTAGCTTGTATATCGTCGTGGTTGATTTTTTCAATAGGATAATAATGGTCAAGATTCTAAATTAAGAAGGAATTCAGATCAAGATGCAGCTTATACTTAAGTTGAGATGGGTTACAATAAATTTATTTAGTTGGTTAATTTTTATTAAAAAGATTATAAAATGGATTTGAAAGTAATTTTTTATTATTTTTAAGAAATGATTTAGCTCTAAAATATGCACATATCGCCCGTCGCTTTCATTATAAATGGAATAAGTCGTAACAAAGTAGGCGTACTGGAAAGTGTGCCTAGAAAGGTCAAATTAGAGCTTGATAGAAAGTTTTTTATTTACATTAAAAAGTTATTGTGCGATTCAATATAGTTTGATCTAAATTAATTATTATATTTTATTTTTAAATTATTAGTTTTTTCAGTAAGTTGGAATAATTTTTATTATTATAGGTAATAAGTACTGCAAAGGAATTTTGAAATATTTGAAAAATTTAGATATATAAAGAAAAATTAAGTGTTTGTACCTTGGGTATCAGGATTTATTAATTAATTAATAATTATTTATTTATCCCGAATTTTTGGGAGTTAAGAACTTATTTATTTTAATGTTTAATAATTATTTTAAATAGGTTTTTAGTAATGAAACGTTATTCGTCTAAAAATATATCTGGTTTTTAAAGAAAAAGTTAAATTTTATTATTCTTTTTTGTTTACATTTTTTGTCTGGCAATTATTAGAATTTTTTATAATTTAGGGGATAAGCTCTATTTTGTATTAACTATAAAATAATCAAAATTATTGTTTCTTGTAGGATTAAAAATTTCCATCGTAAATTTTTTTATAATTTGTTACATTTTAAATTAAAATTTTCTTATTTTTAGTTTTTTTATTTAAATATTTCTTAGAATTTTTTGAGAAAACAATAATGATAGAATTAGTAAATTTAAATTTATATTTAATTTATAATATTAATTAATATTAAGGAACTCGGCAAGTAAAAAATTCCGCCTGTTTAATAAAAACATGTCTTTTTGATTATTATTTAAAGTCTAATCTGCCCAATGATTATAATTGAATGGCCGCGATATTTTGATCGTGCGAAGGTAGCATAATCATTTGTTTCTTAATTAGGAGCTGGAATGAAAGATTGGACGAGAATTTTACTGTCTCAATTTTATTAGTTGAATTTTATTTTTTAGTTAAAAAGCTAAAATTTTCTTGTAAGACGAGAAGACCCTATAGAGTTTGATATTTTAAGGTTTTAGTTTTATTATAGAATAAAATTTTTAAAATTTATAATTATTTGGTTGGGGTGACAGAAAAATTAATAAACTTTTTCTTAGTTTAATATTTATTTATAGATTATTGATTTAATTTTTTAATTAAAAGATTAAATTACCTTAGGGATAACAGCGTTATTTTCCTAAAGAGTTCATATCGAAAGGAAAGTTTGCGACCTCGATGTTGGATTAAAGTTTAAGATTGGTGTAGAAGCTAATTTTTTTAGTCTGTTCGACTATTTAAACTTTACATGATCTGAGTTTAAACCGGCGTGAGCCAGGTTGGTTTCTATCTTCAATATTTTAATATATTTTAGTACGAAAGGACCAAATATAAATTAAAATAATTTATTTTTGATTAAAAATATTATTTTGGCAGAATAGTGCGTTAGATTTAGAATCTATTTAAGTAAATTTTTTATTTACATATAATACTTGTATTTTTTTGATTATTTTGGCTATTTTATTAGAATTTTAATTTTAATAGTATGTGTACTATTAGGAGTAGGATTTTTAACTTTATTAGAACGTAAGGTTCTAGGGTATATTCAAATTCGTAAGGGTCCTAATAAAGTAGGGGTTTTAGGGTTACCTCAACCTTTAGGGGATGGCTTAAAGTTGTTTATAAAGGAGCAAATTTTACCTTTAATGTCTMATTTCTATATTTATTATTTATCTCCTATTTTAAATTTATTTTTATCATTTTTAATTTGATTATGTATACCTTTTTGACTTGGTTTATTAAACTTTAATTTTAGGGTTTTATTTTTTTTATGTTGTTCTAGCTTAAGAGTCTATACTATTATACTTTCTGGCTGGTCTTCAAATTCAATTTATTCAATATTAGGGAGATTGCGCAGAGTTGCTCAGACCATTTCTTATGAAGTAAGTTTAACTTTAGTTTTAATATCATTTCTTATTTTTTGTGTTAGGTTTAATTTATTTAGTTTTTGTTTATTTCAACAATATTTATGAGGTTTATTTTTATTTTTTCCTTTAGCTATAATATGATTTGTTACTAGGCTAGCTGAAACTAATCGAACTCCCTTCGATTTTGCAGAAGGGGAATCTGAATTGGTATCAGGATTTAATGTAGAGTATAGTGCTGGTAGTTTTGCTTTAATTTTTATAGCTGAATATTCTAATATTTTATTTATAAGAATATTATTTTCATTATTTTTTATAGGAGGTAATTTTTTTAGGTGAGTATTTTTTATGAAATTGGTATTTATCTCCTTTTGTTTTATCTGAGTTCGTGGAACTCTTCCTCGCTATCGTTATGATAAATTAATGTATTTAGCTTGAAAGAGATTTTTACCAGTCTCTTTAAATTTTTTTATTTTTTACTTAGGAGTAAAATTATTTATATTTTCTTTTCTAAATTAATTGTTAATAAATTTTAGTACAAGTCTATAGAAGCTATCACTTCTTTTTTATATTTTCAAAATATATACTTATTCAAGTTCATAAACTATGAATTTGGTTTAAAAATAGTTTTATCTCATATTATATAAATAATTGGATTTATTATAAAAAATATAAAATATGTGATTGTCAAAAATTGTCCTATAATAATATAAGGGTCTTCAACTGGTCGAGCTCCAATTCATGTTAATAGAAGGGTATTTGAAACAAATATCCAGAATATTATTTTATTTATTGGATAGAATTGATTTGATATAATTATCTTTTTATTAGTGATTGGAATAACAAATAAAATTGCGATTGATGCAATTAAGGCAATTACTCCCCCCAACTTATTGGGAATTGATCGTAGGATAGCGTATGCAAATAAAAAGTATCATTCTGGCTGAATATGGGTTGGAGTTACTAAGGGATTAGCCGGAGTAAAGTTTTCAGGGTCTCTTAACTTATACGGCCTAATTAATGTAACCTCAATTAATAAGAATGCAATTACAATAAATCCAAATAAATCTTTAAAAGAGAAGTATGGGTGAAATGGAATTTTATCAATATTACTATTTAATCCTATTGGATTATTTGATCCTGTTTGATGTAGAAATATTAAATGGATAATAATTATAGCTAATACTACAAAAGGCAGAATAAAATGTAAAGTAAAAAATCGAGTTAAAGTTGCATTATCAACAGCAAATCCTCCTCATAATCATTGTACAATTTCAGTTCCTAAATAAGGAATGGCGGATAAAAGATTAGTAATTACTGTAGCTCCTCAAAAGGATATTTGTCCTCAAGGTAAAACATACCCTAAAAATGCGGTAGCTATTAAAATAAATAGGATTAATACTCCAATATTTCATGTTATTTGTAATGTGTATGATCCATAATATATACCTCGTCCTACATGACAATAAAGTGCAATGAAAAATATAGATGCTCCATTTGCATGTAAGGTTCGAATCAATCATCCATAATTCACATCACGACAAATATGGATGATCCTTGAAAATGCTAAGTCTACATTAGCAGTATAGTGTATAGCTAAAAAAAGTCCTGTAATAATTTGAATTACTAGACATATTCCAAGAATTGATCCAAAATTTCATCATGCCGAGATTACAGATGGAGATGGTAAATCAATTAGCGAGTTATTAATAATTTTAATAATTGGGTGATTTTTACGTATTGGGTTGTTCATTAGGTCTTTGTTCGGAGGGGCCCATATTTAATTAAAGTAATTTTTACAATTGCTACTAAGGCTAAAAATAAATATGAAATTATTATTATTAACTTTAAATTAATTGGGTATATAAAGAATTTAGTTAATGAATTTATTCAGCTTTCTTTATTAATTAATTTATACGTTATATAATTAGAAAATTCAATATTAGAAATATTTGGCTCTATATTATAATAAGTAATTCTAATAATTAGTATTACACTAATCATTGTAATTATTATTATTATTGAAAAATTAAATTTTTCATTGGATGCAATTCTTGTCATATAAATAAATAATACTAATATTCCTCCAATTATAATTAAGAATAAAATAAATGAATATCAAAAATTTAAATTTAATATTCCTGTAATTAAGGCAATTAAAATAGTTTGAATTAAAAGATTAAATCCTATTGATAGTGGGTGCTTAGTAAAAAAAAATGAAATTGAAATTATAAATGAAAATGTTATTAAAATAGTAATTCAGGAAATAGTTTATAAAAATATTAATTTTGGAGATTAATGATAAGAGTAATATCTTTTTCCCGAGCTTAAAAAGTTTCCTTATTTTTGATTTACAAGATCAATATTTTATATTAAATTATTTAAGCTATAATAAAGTTCTAATGTTAATTTTTTATTTTTCAGTTTTTACTATTTTAATAGGTTTACTAGTTTTTTGCTCTAAACGCGATCATTTATTATTAACTCTTTTAAGGTTAGAATTTATTGTTTTATCTTTATATTTTTTATCTAGAATTTATTTGAGATTAATAACTTTTGAATTTTTTTTCTTAATAATTTTTTTAACATTTAGAGTTTGTGAAGGAGCTCTTGGTCTTTCAATTCTTGTCTCGATAATTCGCACTCATGGAAATGATTATTTTCAGAGGTTTAATGTTTTATGATAAAATTTATTTTTATAATATTAATAATAATTCTTCTTTCTTTTAAAAAAGGTGGGTTTTGACTAAATCAATTTTTTTTTTTTTTTATATCTTTTATATTTATTTTAAATATAAGAATAGATTGATCTATTTTAAATATTTCTAATAATTTAGGATTAGATTTACTTTCTTATATATTAGTTTTATTAAGAATATGAATTTGCTCTCTTATACTTATAGCTAGATTTAGAATTATAAAAACAGAATTTTATTCAGAATTTTTTTGTTTTACAATTTTATTATTATTATTTTCTTTATTCATATCTTTTTCTTCTTTAAATTTATTTATTTTTTATCTTTTTTTTGAAATTAGACTTATTCCTACTTTAGTATTAATTTTAGGTTGAGGGTATCAGCCTGAGCGCCTCCAGGCTGGGGTTTATCTTTTATTTTATACTTTATTTGCCTCCTTGCCAATATTAGTATCTATTTTTTATTTAAATTTAAATTTTAATAGATTATTATTTGTTTTCTTAAATGGTTATATTGATAGAATTTTTTTATTTTTTTGTATTAATTTTGTTTTTATAATTAAAATTCCTATATATATTGTACATTTATGGCTCCCTAAAGCCCATGTAGAGGCTCCTGTAGCTGGATCAATAATTTTAGCGGGAATTATATTAAAACTAGGAGGCTATGGGATACTACGTTTTATAAAGTTATTTATTGGGATTTCTTCTTTAATTAATTATGTTTTTATTAGCATTAGAATTTTAGGAGGTGTGTTAGTTTCTTTAATATGTTTACGACAGACTGATATAAAATTATTAATTGCCTATTCTTCTGTTGCTCACATGGGATTAGTTTTAGCTGGTATTATAACTTTTTCTTATTGAGGGTTTTGTGGTGCGTTTAGAATAATAATTGCCCATGGATTAAGTTCTTCAGCACTATTCTGCTTGGCTAATATTTCATATGAGCGAGTAAATAGACGTAGTCTTTATTTAAATAAAGGAATAATTAGTTTAATACCCAGACTAACCCTATGATGATTTCTTTTTAGATCTTGTAATATAGCAGCTCCTCCTTCATTAAATTTATTAAGTGAAATTTTATTAATTAATAGTCTTGTTAGTTGAAGATTAATAAATATATTGGGGTTAGCTTTAATTTCTTTTTTTAGAGCTTGCTATTCTCTATATTTATATTCGTGTTCACAACATGGAAAATTTTCCATAAGTTTAATAAGTTTAAATTTAAATAGTTTACGTGAATTTTTACTTTTACTTCTTCATTGAGTTCCTTTAAATTTTTTTATTTTTAAAAGAGATTTAGTTAGGTTATTTATTTATTTAAATAGTTTAAATAAAATATTGATTTGTGGGATCATTGATGTTATAATATAACTTTAAATAATAGTTTTAAATATTTGTTTTATTTATTTTATTTTGTTTTTGATTTTTAGGTTAATGTTTTTTTATTTGAGGTTGAATTTTTTAATTAGTGATTTAGTTTATTTTATTGAATTAAATTTAATTTCTTTAAACTCTTCTTCAATTGTTATAACTTTTTTATTTGATTGAATATCTTTACTTTTTATAAGGTTTGTTTTATTTATTTCATCTATAGTTATTTATTATAGACATGAATATATATATGGGGACATTAATATTAGTCGTTTTATTAATTTAGTATGTTTATTTGTTCTTTCAATAATGTTATTAATTATTAGTCCTAATTTAATTAGAATTTTATTAGGGTGAGATGGTTTAGGATTAGTATCATATTGTTTGGTAATTTATTATCAAAATTTAAAATCTTCTTCTGCCGGAATATTAACAGCTGTTACTAATCGTATTGGTGATGTGGCTATTTTACTTTCTATTTCTTGAATATTAAATTTTGGAAGTTGAAATTTTATTTTTTATTTAGATTGTATAAAGGAAGATTATAGTATAAAGTTAATTTCATTTTTGGTTCTTCTTGCTGCTTTAACTAAAAGTGCCCAGGTTCCTTTTTCCTCCTGATTACCTGCTGCGATGGCAGCTCCGACCCCCGTTTCTTCTTTAGTTCATTCTTCAACTTTAGTAACAGCCGGGGTTTATCTTTTAATTCGTTTTTTTAATTGTTTTTCTTCTTATATACTATTTATTTTACTGTTTTTAGGGTGTCTAACTATATTTATAGCTGGTTTAGGTGCTATCTTAGAGTTTGATCTAAAAAAGATTATTGCTTTATCTACCCTAAGTCAATTAGGTTTAATAATAAGAGTTATTGGGATGGGTGAACCAATATTAAGATTTTTTCATTTATTAACTCACGCTTTATTTAAGGCCTTACTTTTTATATGTGCAGGCTGTATAATTCATAATCTTATAGATTGTCAAGATATTCGTTTTATAGGGAATATATCAATTTACATACCTCTTACATGTTGTTTATTTAATATTTCTAATTTAGCTCTTAGTGGTTTACCTTTTTTAGCAGGATTTTACTCAAAAGATTTAATTTTAGAGCTTATTTCTATATCAAGTATAAATATTTTTATTTATTTAGTTTTTTATATTTCTACTGGTTTAACTTTTATGTATACAATTCGCTTAATGTATTATACAATTTTTGGTGAATTGAATTTTTTTATATTTTTTAATTTGAATGATAGTGGACTTATTATAATAAAGGGTATACTTGGGCTAGCTTTTTTTGTAATTTTTGGCGGAAGAATGTTAGGATGAATCTTATTTCCTTTCCCTTATTTTACTTGTTTACCTTTAATTTTAAAATTTGGTACATTAATTGTAATTTTTTTAGGGGGTTGATTGGGATATAATTTTTGTATAGTTGTTACTAATTATAATAATTTATTTTTAAATAATATTATAAAAAATTTATTTTTATCTTCAATATGGAATATATCTTTCCTATCTACATCTTTTTTAAATTATCCTATTTTAATTACAGGTAATTTATATATAAAAATAATTGATCAAGGCTGGTCTGAATATTTTGGAAGTCAAAATTTATATTATACTGTTATTAATCAATCATCATTTTTTTTATTTTTTTCTAAAGGAACTTTAAAAATTTTTTTGTTATTATCTATTATTTGAGTAATTTTTTTACTCTTATTGTTTATATATTTAAATAGCTTAAATTAGAGCGTAATATTGAAGATATTAGTGTGGTTTTTACCTTTAAATAATTTATGAAAAATAAATTTATTTTTGTAATGAAAATACAATGTTTTATTTAAACTACACAAACAAATAGAAATAATAACAGAATTTCACTGCTAAAGTGAAAGGTTAGAAATCTTTTCTTGATTAACTTATTTCTTTAATTGGAGTTTTAACTCATTTAAGTCATTAACAGTGACAAACCTCTATTTTGGTTTCAATTAAAAATAAGGATGATTTAACATCTAAGAATAGGTCGAAACTATTTACAAACTTTGCTTCTTATTTAAGATAAGCTATAAATTTAGCACCTTCTAAATGCAAATTAGATATTATAAATAACTATTATCCTCTTCTAGTTAGTTCAATTTAGGGCCCCTTGCTTTCACTCGTGGTAGAGCCCAACTAATAAAATTATGATAAAAAACACTGTTATTTCAAATAGTTGATGAATATTTAAAGTTTTAATTATAATTAGAATTGGTATCAATAAGGTGATTTCTACATCAAAAATTAGGAAAATTACAGCAATTAGAAAAAAATGTAAAGAAAAGGGAGTTCGAGCTGAGGTTTTAGGATCAAATCCACATTCAAATGGGGAGTTTTTTTCTCGATCTGAGAAGGTTTTTTTAGAAATTGTTGATGTTAGCACTATAATAATTAATACTAATCTAATTAAAAATGTTCTGGTACTAAAAATTATTAAAATAATTTATACTATTTTCTAGATCTTTTGATTGGAAGTCAAATATAATTATTTATATTATATAAATATATAACTATCTTCCTCATCAGTAGATAGAAATATATAAAAATAATCATACTACATCTACAAAATGTCAGTATCATGCAGCTGCTTCAAATCCGAAATGATGTGAGGAAGAAAAGTGATTATTTACTTGTCGGATTAAACAAATCAATAAGAATGTTGTTCCAATAATTACATGTAATCCGTGGAATCCTGTAGCTATAAAAAAAGATGAGCCGTAAGCGGCGTCAGCAATAGTAAAAGCTGATTCTATATACTCATAGGCCTGAAGCACTGTAAAATATAATCCTAATACTACTGTTAATAATAATCCTTGAATGGTTTGCCTATAGTTATTTTCTATTAAAGCGTGGTGTGCCCACGTTACTGTAATTCCTGACCTTAATAGGATTAAAGTGTTTAATAGAGGAATTTGTAGGGGGTTAAAGGGAGAAATACCCTTGGGGGGTCAAATTATTCCAATTTCTACGGAAGGTCTTAATCTTCTATGAAAAAATCCTCAAAAAAATGAAATAAAGAAAAATACTTCTGAAATAATAAATAAAATTATACCTCATCGTAATCCAACTGTAACTATGAATGTATGTAATCCTTGAAGAGTTCCCTCCCGCCTAATATCGCGTCATCATTGGTATATAATTATTATTGTAATTATTATTCCTAACAATAATAAAGTGTTTTGTTGAGTGTAAAACCATTTTGTCAGTCCAGATATTAAGGTTATTGCCCCTAAGGCTCCATATAAAGGCCACGGGCTATAATCTACAAGATGGAATGGATGATTTTTATGTAATTTCATTAATTTACTTCTCTAGAATAAAGAGTTCTTAGTACTGCAAATACATAAGCCTGAATAATTGATACTGCTGATTCTAGTATTAATAAAGCTAGCTGCGGGATAATTAAAATACTAATTAGATATGTAGATAGTAAGTTTCCTGTATTTCCTAATAAGGTTAAAATAAGATGCCCTGCAATTATATTTGCAGTTAATCGGACTGCTAATGTTCCGGGTCGAATGATATTTCTAATTGATTCAATACACACTATAAAAGGCATCAATGCTGGAGGTGTTCCTTGAGGAACTAAATGTGCGAGTATATGAGTAGTATTATTAATTCAACCGAAAACTATAAATCTTATTCACAAAGGTAAAGCTATAGTTAAAGTTAAGGATATATGTCTTGTTCTTGTAAAAATATATGGAAATAACCCTAATAAATTATTAAATAAAATGAATGAAAATAATCTAATAAATAAAATAGTTCTACCATTTATTTTATTTCTTGACATTAAAACTTTAAATTCAATATGTAAGTTACTTAAAATTTTATTTCAAATAATTAATGTTCGAGAGCGGGATATTCAAAACATAGGAGGGATTAAAATAAATCCGATTAATGATCTAAATCAATTTAAGGATATTCCAAAATTTGTTGAGGGATCAAATGAAGAGAATAATCTTGCTATCATTTTCAATTGATTTTTTTTTTAAAATTTTTAAAAGAAGTTTTTATAGGAGAGTAATTAAAATTGTAATAATTTAATATATTAAAGATTAATAATATTAATGAGAAAATTAAAAATAAGATTAATCATCTTATTGGGGCTATTTGAGGGATTAAAAATTATTTTAATAAATAATTTTAGCTTGACAAGCTAATGTTATATTTTAACTAAATTTTTCATTAGAAGTAAGTGCTATTTTACTATTTTATGGTTTAAGAGACCAGTGCTTGCTTTCAGCCATCTAATGAAATTTGTTTCTTAATTCATTTTATAAAAAATTTAGGTGAAATTCTTTCTACTACAATAGGTATAAATCTGTGATTTGCTCCACAAATTTCCGAACATTGTCCAAAAAATAATCCGGATCGGTTTAAGAAAAATTTAATTTGATTTAATCGTCCTGGTGTTGCATCAATCTTTATTCCTAAAGATGGAATTGTTCAGGAATGAATTACATCAGCTGCTGTAACAAGCAATCGGATCTGGGAGTTAAATGGTACTACTGTTCGATTATCTACATCTAATAATCGAAAATTATATAATTGACTATTTTCTACCGGGATTAGGTAAGAGTCAAATTCTAAATTTTTAAAATCTGAATATTCATAAGATCAGTATCATTGGTGACCAATTGATTTAATGGAAATTAAGGGATTTCTTATTTCATCAATAAGATATAATAGCTGTAAGGATGGAAGAGCAATAAAAACTAATGTTAATGCCGGTAGAATTGTTCAAATTACTTCAATAGTTTGCCCTTCCAATAATAAACGATTAATTTGTTTATTAAAAATTAATTCTAATAATAAGTACCCCACAAGTGTTGTAATAATAAGTAAAATTAATAATGTATGATCATGAAAAAAAATTAATTGTTCTATTAATGGTGAAGATCTATCTAAAGATAAAATAGGAGTTCAGGTTGCAATTTCTAAAAAAAGTTTAGAAAACTTTATTTATGAAGCTTAAATTCATTGCACTATTCTGCCATATTAGAAATTAAAAAGAACTGGTAATTCGGAATATCTGTGTTCAGATGGGGGGGTTGATTGTAATCACTCGATTGATGTTGACAAATTTAAAGGGAATAAAGCTTTTCGTATTGATATTATTCTTTCTCAAATAATAAAAATAAAAAATATAGTTCCAACAAATGAAATTAAAGATCCAACAGATGAGATAATATTCCATCCTAAATAAGCATCAGGATAGTCTGAATAACGTCGAGGTATTCCTCTTAACCCTAAGAAATGTTGAGGGAAAAATGTTAAATTTACTCCTGTAAATATGATTACAAATTGAATTTTTAATATTTTTTCATTCAATGTTAAACCTGTGAATAAAGGGTATCATTGAATAAATCCTCCTATAATAGCAAACACAGCCCCTATTGAAAGAACATAATGGAAATGTGCTACTACATAATAAGTGTCATGTAGAATAATGTCAATTGATGAATTTGCTAAAATTACCCCAGTTAAACCCCCTATTGTAAATAGAAAAATGAAACCTAAAGCTCATAGTAGCATGGGCGATGAAAAATTTATTTGGGTCCCGTGAAGAGTGGCTAGTCATCTAAAAATTTTAATTCCTGTGGGAATTGCAATAATTATAGTAGCTGAAGTGAAATAGGCTCGGGTATCTACATCTATTCCTACTGTAAATATATGGTGTGCTCAAACAATAAATCCCAATAACCCAATTGCTAACATTGCATAAATTATTCCCAGAGCTCCAAAGGTTTCTTTTTTTCCTCTCTCTTGTCTAATGATATGAGAAATCATACCAAATCCAGGTAGGATTAAAATATAAACTTCCGGGTGTCCAAAAAATCAAAACAAATGTTGATATAGAATTGGATCTCCTCCCCCTGCAGGGTCAAAGAAGGAAGTATTTAAATTTCGGTCAGTCAGAAGCATAGTAATAGCTCCTGCTAAAACAGGTAAAGAAAGAAGAAGTAATAAGGCTGTAATTGCAATTGATCAAACTAGTAATGGTGCCTGATCTAATGTTATTCCAGGTGCTCGTATATTAATTACTGTGGTAAGGAAGTTAATTGCCCCCAAAATCGAAGAGATTCCAGCTAAATGTAATCTAAAAATTGCAAGATCTACAGATGCTCCTCTATGGGCAATGTTAGCTGCTAATGGGGGGTAGACTGTTCACCCAGTTCCCACCCCTCCCTCTACTAAACTTCTTATAAAAAGTAAAGTCAGGGATGGAGGAAGAAATCAGAAACTTATATTATTTATTCGGGGGAATGCTATATCTGGCGCTCCTAATATTAATGGAACCAACCAATTTCCAAACCCACCTATTATGATGGGTATAACTATGAAGAAAATTATGATAAACGCATGAGCAGTAACAATAACATTATAAATTTGGTCATTACCAATTAATGAGCCTGATATTCCTAATTCAGCTCGAACTAATAAACTTAACGCTGTTCCTACTATTCCCGACCAGGCTCCAAAAATGAAATAAAGAGTGCCGATATCTTTGTGGTTTGTTGAAAACAATCACTTATTCATAAAGGTTTATGTTAAAGTGACTGATAAAAGTGATAAACTGTAAATTTATAAATGAGATTTTCTCCTTTAACAAGTTCTATATTCAATAGTGATTTTAAATTGCAAGTTTAAAGGTGAAGTAATTTCTAGAACTTTAAGCTTCGATAATTATTACAGTAACTAACTATCTATTAGAATGGTAAGTTCAAGCCCTAAGGCTTAAATGGGTGGCGGCTTTATTTACAGCTTTGAAGGCTATTAGTTTAATTTAACTTAAATCCTTTAAGTTCAATTAAATGTAATTGTTGCTGTTAATAAGCTTATTAGCAGAATTGTATTTAAAGTTATTATAAATTTGTTGTTTAAATTTTGGTTGTTTGTAATTTTAATTGTTATAGATTGGGCTATAAAGGATATAGTTGGCATGGTAACTTGCATGTAGAAATATAAAGTAATTAATGTAGTTATGATTATTATTACTGCAATTACATACATGTTGTTTATTACTAATATTTGAATAGTTATTCATTTAGGTAAAAATCCAATGAAAGGAGGAAGTCCTCCTAATGAAAAAAAATTAAACACAAAAAATGTTTTAAATTTAGGGTATATTCTTATGGTATTAATGAATTGCCTAATTCTACTTAGATGAAATTTGCTAAATATTCAAGTTATAACTATGTTTATTGTAGAGTAGATAATGAAATATCAATTTCATAAGGTCTCTGAAAATAAAAGAGCTGCTATTATTCATCCGATATGATTAATTGATGAGTATCTAATAATTTTTCGCAGACTTGTTTGATTTATTCCTATTAAACCTCCCACTACTACTGATATAATAATGGATATTACAATAATTTTTTCTATATTTTCAGAGTAAATAATAATTACTATAGGTGTAATTTTTTGCCAAGTTAATATAATTAATGCATTTAATCATCTTAACCCTTCTATAACTTCTGGAAATCAAAAATGAAATGGAGCAGCCCCTATTTTAATTAGTAAAGATGTTACTATTCATAATGATCTTAGTTCAGATTGAATTAGATTGTTAGGGAAATCTAATTTTATCATTCTTACTAGAATTCTTATTAGGAGAATTATTGAGGCTATTGCTTGAGTAATGAAATATTTTAATGAAGATTCGGTTGATTTAAAATTTTTTCTATTATTTATTAGGGGAATAATAGAAAGTAAATTTATTTCTAGTCCAATTCAAACACCAAACCATGATTTAGATGAAATTGAAATTATAGTACCTGTTACTACTATAATAGAAAATAATATTTTAAATAGGTTAGTTATTAAAGAGGGAAAGATTATTACTTTCATATAAGGGGTATGAACCCATCAGCTTGATTAGCTTACCTTTTTTCTATATTTTAGTATATGATGTACGAAAGCTTTTGATGTTTTAAGGAACTGTTTAATTCAGTTAAATATAATGAAGGTAATTTATACATAATTTATTCTATCAAAATAACCCTTTTTTCAGGCACTTCATT